GAATGGATCAGAAAAGGTAGAGTTCCCCTACAAACCGTTCGAGCTAAAATTGATTATTGTTCCTATACAATTAGGACTATCTATGGCGTATTCGGCATGAAAATTTGGATTTTTATAGACAAGGGAAAGGAATAAAAAAACTTTCATTGTTTTTCCCTTCTATCGATTGATTGAACAAAAAAAGGGAAACTCGGTCATTCTTTTTCTGGCCAATCAAACTAATTCTTAATTCTATAGGGTTGAATAAAAATTCGATGAACCTTTTGATATAATTGCTATGCTTAGTGTGTGACTCGTTGGTTTTTTTTAGGGTTAGGATTAGGATTAAAAAAAGACCAGCCCGGTAGTATGAAAACCAACTCATCACTTCGTATTATCTGGATCTAAAGAAGCAGTCAAGATATGATAAATCGGTCATATCTATGTAGCAACTGAAGTTTCTTTTGAATAAACTTTAATTCTAAGTTTAAAGCAAAATACAGAAGAAAGGTGTGGATAAATGGAAGGATGAGAGAAAGAGAGAAAAAGAATATCAATGATATAGAAATCCAATATGTAAGGTCTATGAGTCATCTCATAAAAGACAGTGTAATAAAGCATCAATACTAATTGATTCATCTATAATGAAATATTAAATGAATCCTTCTTATAGAAGAAAAAAATCAAGAGCTTCGAGCCAATAAAGACTAAGAAGGTTGACTCAAGAATAAATTGGATTATGAGCTCCGTTGTAGAATTCTGACCTAACCATTAAATATGAAGCGGTGGGAACGATGGAACCTGTGACTGCAAAAGATTTTATTGAACAAATGAATCTTACTGATTCACTAGTCGGGATGGCGAAATGAACCGGAAATCAATTCATCTATTCTGAGAAGTCACGAACAAGCGCTACGACTGAAATAGAGATTGCAAGAGTAAATATTCGCCCGCGAAAACTTTCTTTTTTTTTGAATTTGAATTGGTAAACTTGGATAAAGGACAAAATAAAATAAAGATTTATTAGAACGTTAGAAAAAAAAAACTATTATTTAGAAAATTATTTATAAAAATGTTCTAATATCTATTCAAATTAATTGAAATTCCATTTTGAATCCTTTTATTCGCGAGGAGCTGGATGAGAAGAAACTCTCACGTCCAGTTCTGTAGTAGAGATGGAATTCCGAAACAACCATCAACTATAACCCCAAAAGAACTAGATTCCGTAAACAACATAGAGGAAGAATGAAGGGAAGATCTTATCGAGGTAATCATATTTGTTTCGGTAAATACGCTCTTCAGGCACTTGAACCTGCTTGGATCACATCTAGACAAATCGAAGCAGGTCGACGAGCAATGACACGAAATGCACGCCGTGGTGGAAAAATATGGGTCCGTGTATTTCCAGACAAACCAGTTACAGTAAGACCTGCTGAAACACGTATGGGTTCGGGGAAAGGATCCCCTGAATATTGGGTAGCTGTTGTTAAACCGGGGCGAATACTATATGAAATGGGTGGAGTAGCCGAAAATCGAGCCAGAAGAGCTATTTTACTAGCAGCATCCAAAATGCCTATACGAACTCAATTAATTATTTCGGGATAAAAATGTAGAACCGACAGAAATGAGTCTCGGGGATGAAACAAAACCGCAGGTTTCTTTTTTTGGACAAAAAATATTTCTTTTATTTTCTTTATCCTTTGCATTGGAAGAATAGACTAAAAAATTGATATGATTCAACATCAGACCCATTTAAATGTAGCGGATAACAGCGGGGCTCGAGAATTGATGTGTATTCGAATCATAGGAGCTAGTAATCGTCGCTATGCTTATATTGGTGACGTTATTGTTGCTGTGATCAAAGAAGCAGTCCCAAAAATGCGCCTAGAAAAATCAGAAGTAGTCAGAGCTGTAATTGTCCGTACCTGTAAAGAACTTAAACGTGACAGCGGTATGATAATACGATATGATGACAATGCTGCAGTTGTGATTGATCAAAAAGGAAATCCAAAAGGAAGTCGAATTATTGGGGCAATCCCCGAGGAATTGAAAGAATTCCATTTTACTAAAATAGTTTCATTAGCTCCCGAGGTATTATAAAATAAAATGAGATCGTGATATCTTTGGGGTATTTGAAAGAAATAGATTAAGAACTAGATTAATTCGTAGGCATATATCTTGAAAAATTCATATTCATAAACCAATAAAAAAACCAATAAAATAAAGAAAAACATGTTAATTATATCCAATTTCAAGACACCAATAATTTTAGTTCATGATGGGTACAGACACTATTGCTGAGATAATAACCTCTATACGAAATGCTGATATGGCTAGAAAAAGAGTTATTCGCATAGCATCTACTAATATTACCGAAAATATTGTTAAAATACTTTTCCGAGAAGGTTTTATCGAAAACGTCAGAAAACATCGAGAAAAAAACAAATATTTTTTGGTTGTAACCCTGCGACATAGAAGGAATAGGAAAAGACCCTATAGGAATTTTTTCAATTTAAAACGGATCAGTCGGCCCAGTCTACGAATCTATTCTTACTCTCAAGAAATTCCTAGAATTTTAGGTGGGACAGGGATTGTAATTCTTTCTACTTCTCGAGGTATAATGACAGACCGGGAGGCTCGACTAGAAGGAATTGGCGGAGAAATTTTATGTTATATATGGTAATCATTTTAATATCCAAATGGGATCCGAAACCTCTTCCTATTTATAAAAAAAAAAAGAAAGAGGGTGAGTTGTCTAATATCGTTTCTACTCCATTAGTTGATACTTCAAGGGGGCTTTACCTGCAATGACAGAACAAAAATGGATTCACGAAGGTTTAATTACTGAATCGCTTCCCAATGGCATGTTCCGGGTTCGGTTAGATAATGAAGATCTGGTTCTAGGTTATGTTTCAGGAAAGATTCGTCAAAGTTCTATAAGAATACTGCCAGGAGACAAAGTCAAAATTGAAATAAGTCGTTATGATTCAACCAGAGGACGTATAATTTCTCGACTCGACAACGACAACGACAACGAAAACGAGGATTCGAAAGATTAGCTGGTTTTTATTCAATACGATTCGAGATGCAAAATTTCAAGAAACTTATTTTCTACCAAGAAGTAGATTCAGAATTAAGATAAGGAATGACAAATATGAAAATAAGAGCTTCCGTTCGAAAAATTTGTCAAAAATGTCGACTAATCCGTAGGCGGGGGCGCCTTAGAATAATTTGTTCCAACCCGAGACATAAACAAAGACAAGTATAATCAGACACGCTAAAAGGCTCAATGTACAAATAAGGAATCTGTTTTGACATGAAATGGATATATCCATATATTTCTGACTCATATTTATGAGATGATACAATATGCCAAAAGCTATACCGAGAACTGGTTCACGTAGGAATGTACGTATTGGTTCACGCAGGAATGTACGTATTGGTTCACGCAGGAATGTACGTATTAGTTTACGTAAGATTGTAGGTAGAATACCAAAGGGAGTTATTCATGTTCAAGCGAGTTTCCATAATATCATTGTCACGGTTACAGATCTACGGGGTCGGGTGGTTTCCTGGTCCTCGGCCGGTACTTGTGGATTCAAGGGTACGAGAAAAGGGACACCTTTTGCCGCTCGAACTGCAACAGAAGATGCTATTGGTCCAGTAATAGATCACGGTATGCAACGAGCAGGAGTCGTGATAAAAGGTCCCGGTCTCGGAAGAGACGCAGCATTACGAGTTATTCGTCAAAGTGGTATACGATGCTTTTTTATACGGGATGTAACGCCTATGGCACATAATGGCTGTAGACCCCCGAAAAAAAGACGTATTTAACGAGCAAACTAATTGCTTTTCTAAAGAGCAAACTAATTTATTTTTCTACTCAAAAAGGAGGAATTCAACGTATGATATACGAAATAGTACGAGTATCTACTCGGGAAACACAGTGGAAGTGTGCTGAATTAAGAGAAGACAATGCACGTCTTCATTATGGACGCTTTTATCTGGCTCCACTTTTGGTAGGCCAGGCTGAGTTAATAGGCACTGTGATGAGAAAAGCTTTACTAGCAGAACTAGAAGGAACATGTATCACGTATGTAAAATTGCTGGACGTACCCCATGAATATTCTAGTATATGGGGTGTCAAAGAGCCGGTCTATGATATTGTAATGAATTTGAAAAAAATTGTATTGAGAAGTAACCAACTGATGGATAATCCACCTAATTTTTTCAAAGGGCGCGTTCGTGTCAAGGGTTCTACAATTGTAACTGCTAAAGATATTCTTTTTAATCATGTTGGTATAGAGGTCGTTGATAATACCCAATATGTAGCTACATTGACAAAACCAATTAGTTTATATATTGACTTAATAGTCGAGAAGAAGAGAGCGTTTGGCAAGGCAATACCGTATACCCTTCAAGAAGGAAGTTATCCTATAGGTGATACATTCTCGCCTATTCTAAATGTGAATTATAGTGTTCATTCCTATACAAGAGAGAATGAAAAAAAAGAGATGCTCTTTCTTGAAATATGGACAAATGGGAGTTTGACTCCGGTAGAAGCACTTAGTATAACTTCCCAGAAGTTGGCTAAATTATTGACGGCTCCTTTACGTGTCAACGAAGAAGAAGACAACAAATTTACTAACGAAGACCACTTGGTTTCTTTATACTCTTTTACTTTTCAGCATAGATGGGAAAGGATCAGACAAAAGAAAATAAAACTAGCAATGAAATCGATTTTTGTTGATCAATTCGAATTTACTCCCAAAGTCTATAATGGTCTCAAAAAGGCCAATATAGATAAATTATTTGACCTGTTGAATATGAGGTATGAAGATCTTATGAAAATTGAATATTTTGGCCTAGACGATGTAAAAAATATAATCGTGACTATAGAAAACTATTTTGAAACTGATTTTGATTCACTAGAAGATCTTTAAATCTATTGACTTTTTTTCGTCTTAGATGAAAATAGGTTTTGGAGCTGTAGCACAATTCATATATTCGAAATAAATTCA